GGAGGAAGTAGATAGTTTGTATAGCCTACTTAGTGAATATATCCAATCTCTGGAACAATATTCTTTTACACCCCATTATGGTCCGCTACCATCTACTGACCGTATTCAGGATCTCTTCCACTTTTGTTTCTTCGACGAGGCAGGCTAGCATCGACTTTTTAGAAGAGATTTGAGTAGATCTTATTCAAAATGGTCTTTCTTCTCCCTTTGTTTATGGATTTGACCCACTATTTCGTAAAATAAATAGGGGCACTCCCTGGTGTTCTTTGACCAAATCTCTTCTTCTTTTCGTGGATGTTGCTTCTAGCCTTATAAATGCTTCTCTTAGATAGTCTGGAGTCTTCTTTCGAAACTAAGGATGAGGCCATGGTCGCGGACAGATGCTTGCGCCATGGGGAGGGGAGTGGTGAGGCGGGCCCCTTCAAATAGTGAAAGATAGGAGTCCTTCTTACAGGAACTCCCTATACGAAGGAATCGTTGGCCAAGTGAAGGATATCATACCTCCCATCTGTCCCAAGACCAAGTAAGCTATCTTATCACAGTCCTAAGCTATCGCCCTCTTACAGGAGTTCCTTATATGTCCCAGGGCTAGTTGTGAGCTATCCTATCAGTCCTAATAGGAAGAAAAGTCCCAGCCAACTGTACATGTAGGACTCAACTGCACTCTTTCGATTCTTTCTTGCCTCACGGGGGTTCGAACCTCAAGGAGAGGTAGGGATGCAAAATCTGTCCACCTTCAGGAACGTAAGTAGAGTAGTTCCAGGAAATCAAGAACTCTTTAGCTTGTCGTCTAGCAAGACGGGGATCTCCCATTAGTAACTCAACTGAAAACAAGGAATTTGAATCACTGAGTTGATAGGAAATGCAATTGGCTCTAGTCGATAGACAAAAGGGGCGAAGTGACTGTAGTTGATGCAGGGGCGAGGTAGGAGCTTGGAGCTTAGCCGCTAAGGGTAAGGAGAGCGGAGAAGAGAGTGGAAATGAATTCTAGCTTCAATCTGAATGTTTCGGAAAATACTCATCAATATTACGAGACACTTTAGGGTTAGTAGTAGCTCGAGCAAACCCTCGGACTATGAGGTAGAGCCAAAAACATTTTCGAAGAGGTAATTTATTGTTGACTGAAAGAAGAGGCACGAAGCCCTCGATTATAAAGGAGAGGTAATTTATTGTTGACTGAAAGAAGAGGCACGAAGGACTCGACTGAAAGAAGAGGTAATTTATTTCTCGAATAAAACGAAGAGGTAGAAGGAGGGTTAAGACTATAAAGGAGAGGCAGAAGGACTCGTTGTTTGTGAGAGGTTATTTATATACTCGACTGTGCCAGGAGAGGCACGAAGGACTCGACTGTTAAGGAGAGGTAATTTATATACTCGACTATAAAGGAGAGGTAATTTATATACTCGACTATAAAGGAGAGGCACGAAGGTGCTCGAATAAAACCGGAACCTGTAAGTCGAGGGCTTCGCCCCTCTACCTATGAGCGGCAAGCCAATTCCATCTCGAAGAGGGCGAGAGCAAAGACCATCTACTCTATATAAGCTCTTTCCCATCGTTTGTCAACTCAGATATTGAATAACCATCGTTTATCAACTCAGAGAATGCAACAAAGAGAAGAAAACAAGGACTGGAACATGAAAGGCAAGCCTCTCTTTTCAGTCTCCAACGAGATCCCTCATCCCAGTGATAGCCAGCCAATAGCTGTCAATTCCTTTCGCGGGGGTTGAGTGGGACAATTAGCTACAAAGGCAGGAACTCTCTTACAAGGACTGATCCATTGGGGTAGGTATATGAACTAGTAAGCTGTGCCCCCATTCATTGAGCCTTCTTTCTCCAACAATCAATGCCTGCCTTGCCTCAAGCAAAACTAAGCGTACGATCTCTTGCTTGAGACCTCTAGCTAGACTCTATTGCATTCTTAGGAGCCAGAATTGGAAGGCTTCAACATTATGTTTTGAAGCTTTTTTGATCATTCAGAAAGTTTTTCTTTTGCTTAGCACAAGCTAAGTCAGTCCGCTCTCTAAAGCTAGCTTCATGCTTCATTTCCAGATATGTCTTTGATTGATTCTTTCATCTTACTTGAATCTACTCCTTCCCGCTGGTGAAGAAGCTGCTGCTATGGTTTCCAGAACAGCGATTGTTGTGGACCCCCTAAAGTGGAACCCTAGGCAGGCTATCGGGCATCAGGAAGAAAGAACCCCGCTTTCTTATAATATAAATAAAGTAAAGGTTGAGCGAAGGAAGCGAGTTATAGAGCTTCCGGGATTCCCCATAACAAGGAGTAAACGCGGCTTTTTCTTCAACAAAATGGGCCATACAGAGAGTTTGACGACTCTGGCAGTATAGTAGTTGCTACGGATATACTAGACTTGCCTCACTCTGGCTTAACACATCCATTGCAATGAAAGCGATTGACCTAAAGCATGGGAAAGATGCACAAAGGGAAGGTACGCGCTAGACGATGGGATGAAGGTAGGCTCACTCTCCTGAATGACTCCCAGATCTCTGGGTCTTGTCCAGTTCACAGAATAGATGTTTCATACTCCGTCATCGGTCCAGACGCGGGGATGAAGTAAAGAGGAGGGGCATGGTCCGCTTCTCTGACTTAAGAAGTCAAAGGAAGCTTGTACAATTGTCTTTGAGCTATCCTCTCCCCATCTGCGCTCAGCCAGATGTGATCTTTGCAGGGAACTACTTGACTGGTGGTCCTCCTCCTCCTAGCCTAGAGTCCAATAACAAGTGACTATTTGGTTAACCACATGGAAAAGATCTTGTGTACTCGGGATGGGCTAACTAGAATATATCTTTTCTTTAGTGTGTAACCGATTTGGATAGGTTTAGCTCCCCAGAGCTCGGTTTTCTTTTCGGTTTCACCATGTCTACCCCAGCTTCTCAATCTTCATCTTCTTCCTCGGCAACATCTGCCCCTCTTTCATCCACCTCGGCCCCTCCCCTTTTCTCCTCTTCCTCCATTTTGCCCTCTTCTATCCCGCACCAATCCTTTGCTATTAAACTTACTGGGCCGAAAACTGACATACCATGGAAGCTGCAATTTCAGCCTCTCCTAAACATGCTTAACTTGCATGATATCCTGTCTTCTGATTTCTCACCACCACCTCCAGCAATTATTGATGCTGCAACCCAACTTGCCTCACCTAATCCAGCCTATTCGGCTTGGTATCAAAAAGACCAGATGTTATTTGCCTGGATCTTGTCCTCAATTTCGGAAGAGTGTTCAAAACACCTTACTCGGGTTACCACTTCTGCCGCCGCCTGGAAGGCTCTTGCCACGGCATATGGCGTTGTCAGCAATGCGCAACGCACACAACTTCTTCTGGAACTTCATAGTCTGACGAAGGATGACAAATCCGTCTCCCAATATTTGCATCAAGCCAAAGCTCTTGCCGATTCCCTTGCTCTTGCCGGTAACCCTCTTTCTTCATCCGATTTCAATGCTATTGTGTTTCGCTCGGTTCCGACTATAATGGTATTATGGGAGCACTACAGCAGCGCACAGATCCTTAACCATTTTCCGAGCTTCATGGACAGCTTGTTTCATATGAGATTCTTCTTGCCTCTCAGCAAGTTTCGGCCCCACTGGCCAACACTGTGCATACCACGGGTTCTCACTCTCAGGGCTCTTATCGTGGTCCACCCTCTGGTTATCGTGGCCGTGGTGGTCGTGGTGGGAATCGGGGGCGTCGAGGTACCAAGTGTTGACTTGCCAGGAAGAGGTACCAAGTTAAGACTTGCCTTGCCAGGAGAGGGAATTTATTGCTCGACTGAAAGGAGAGGAAGGAGCGAAGCGAGTTACTTGGAGAGGTTATTTATTTCTCGTTGTTTGTGAGAGGTTATTTATTACTCGACTGAAAAGGAGAGGTTATTTATATACTCGACTGAAAAGGAGAGGTATTTTTGACTCGACCTTTGTGAGAGGTCAGAAGGACTCGACTGTTAAGGAGAGGAAAGAGGGGCTCGACTGAAAGGAGAGGTTACAACAACTCTCGGCCTGCTTGTCAAATCTGTGGTCTCAACAATCATCTTGCTTCCGCTTGCCGCCGTCGGTTTGACTCTACTTTTCAGCCTCATTCTCAGAATTTGGGTCGAGGTAACATGGATTTCACTGGTTCGGCTCAAGGTCATCTCTCGATTCTCCCGCCGCCATCCATTCCGGATTCTCAGGTTTCCTCCCCTACTCAGTTTTGGTACCCTGACACTGGTGCAACTCATCATGTAACCCCTGACCTTGCTTCCCTCAGTTTATCTACTCCTTATCGAGGTACGAATAAATTGGTTGTTGGTAATGGTACTGGTCTTACAATTGCACATGTTGGTTCTGGTATTCTTCCTAATCCTAGCCGACCACTGAATCTGAATCATATATTACATGTTCCTCATATTACAAAGCCTTTACTTTCTGTTCAGAAACTGTGTAAAGATAATCATTGTTCTTTTGAATTGAATGCTCATAATTGTCTTGTGAAGGACCCGGTCACCCAGAAGATACTGCTTCGAGGAACGAGTGATGGTGGTTTGTACAAGTTGTTCGATACACCAGTGCCTACTACCTCTCCTGTCTCGGCTTTTCTCTCAACCTTGGAAGATTGGCATGCTCGTCTTGGTCATGCCGAGAAGGTGAAGAAAATACTGTCGGAACCGATCGGAGGAGTATTTCAGAGTCCATCCCCGCCTTGACTTTATTAAGATTAAGATAAGAAAGAAGAGATAGAAAGGTTGGGCATCTATCGCTGCCGTGATGACGCAGTTGAGTGTTCATTCGATCCACCACCCGAGGCCAGGCCGATCAACCCTATTCGTTTTTGGGTTCGATCCAGCCCATAAGCACCAGTAGAAGCAAAAGCATATCCAGAAGCCGATACCAACAGCAGTAGATAAATACCCTATTTAGAACAAATCGTCAAACCCAGTTACTTAAGGCAAGGAAGCTCTTGAGGAAGGGCAGGCAAGGAAGCTCTTGAGGCCAAAATGGGAAGCCCCTTACGGATGATGCTTACCAGGAGCAGCACTTTCGGACTTCTTGTTTAAGGGGCACATCTTTCCTTGCAACTGATTACATGGTTGGAGCCTCCCTATCTTTGTTTGGACTGACCAAACCAAGGGACGCATTGAATTGAGAAGAAACCGATGCATCCCAGGTACCGTCGAGCTGGCAAAGAAGGCTATCCTTTCACCCTAATCAATAAGAAGAATTGGGCGTTCTTTCTGTGAATTCCCATGAAAATAAAGACCAACCAAGATGACCTCCTCATTCTAGTAAACGAGCCTAACATCCTAAACTTATTGGCTATCGATCTCATCAAACAAGCGAGAAAACTTTTGGATTCTATTCTATTTGGACGGTCTCACTTTTGTGAGTTACATTCCCTATTCTAATGGAATAGAAAGCAGGAATATGAGTATTGACCACTGAAACCTTCATGCCTTTCGGGAGACACAGATCTTACTGTACTGCTACTTCTGAGTCTGACAGTCTAGTCTTCTAGGCCTCTAGGATCCGATTTCTCTCTGATCTTCATGCGTGATTTCTCCTATTCCTATTAAGCTTTCTTTTAGTTGCCGTCCTTGTAAAACTCCTTTGTGAGTTCTCGCGCCCTATATCCAATGACTTTTCCCTTCGGTACCCTACCGAGGACTGGACTGATCTGATTCCCCCTTCCTCGAGTCCCACTGCTGATTCTAGCACAACAAAAGATGCACCCTATTCTTGTCTTGCAAAGAAAGAGCTTAGACTACTATACTACTGCTACTAGCACTAGAAAGGCATAAAGCGAAGGCCGAAAAGGGCTTTTTTCTGGCTTAGAGTCACCAAGAATCTCTCAGTCAACCAAGCCAGGAAAGGAAGAAGGTAAGGCTGATTCGAGACTAAGTGCCAGCGGCACCGGTTACGATCACAGTAAGTAAGAGAAAAACTCATCTTTTTTATATACACGATTTTTTGCATTCAGTTGAATTAAGAATTCCCTCTCATCTCATCTGTCGATGAAAAAGGCATTTCTCGAGATGAATCCCGGCTTGAAGTCAAGTGCAAGAGTTGAAGCAGGTGGCATTCCCATTCCCCTATTTGAAAGAGGCCTTTTCGCGCCCTGGCACGGCACAATTGTGCACAAGCTAAAGCTTCCCTTGCTTCAGGAAATTCATTAACAGCTTATTCATTCTTCTTTCATTTCATTGTTCTTCCTCCAACAACGGATATGGATATTCCAACAACAACGGATATTCATATTCCAACAAAAGGAAAGCTCGGCTATCCCTATATGGATTTGGGATCATAAGTCATAAATATCGTTTCCACTTACAAATAGCTGCTAAAAGGAAATAGAACGAAAGGGAACTGGTTGCTCAGTCTCTTTCCTGCCTCTGTAAAGCTAATTATCCCACCTCTTAGTTTAGTTGATATGACGGGTTATGCATATGAATAACGAACCTTATCTTACATCAATATAGAGCATTTTCTCGAGAATATTGATAGCAAATGGGACGTTTCTCTACTACGTATCCCAAAGTTAACATCTTTGTTGTTACATTTAGGAATGTAGAAACCAAAGGGTTCACTATACAATACCTCTCCTGTAAGTCAAGTACAAAAGTACCTCTGGCAAGCGCTTCGCACCTCTAGGAGAGAGACTCATAACCTCTCCTTATCAGTCGAGCACTTTGTGCCTTGGATTTCAGTCGAGAAAGAAATTACCTTTCCCATGGTTCGGTATAAACGTTCTTACTTATCACAAGTAAAATACTTTCAGTCAAGTAAAGGACATCTTGAAGTTGAAGTAACAAGTATATTAATTAACTCTACGGAAAAGTAGGCCTAATCCTAATGGTAATGGTCTTAGTCTTAGTCAACACTGTAAACCTCTCCTTTCGTCGAGTCCTTTGGACCTATACTTGAGGAATTGATTACTATTACTCGACTGTGCCGGAAGAGGAAAGAAAGCAAATAGCTGCTAAAACCAAAGGAAATAAAATAAGACTACCCCTCTTGGCATTTGGAAATACTATTTGGGTATGCTATGCACTTTACCAATCGAATACCAATCCTTTCCTAGTCCTTACATCTAGGAAAACCGGCCGGAAAGAAAGTATAGCAATAGATAAATAACAATAACAATAACCTCTTACTTCGGTCGAACGTCTTACAAGTACTAAAGTACCCATAGGTCCTATACCCATGATTATCAAGAATAATGCGATTATGGATAAAAACTTGCATCTAGCATAGGGGCTAAAGTGACTGAAAAGTGAGAAATCACCCGACTTGACGTGACGAGGAGTTTCTCTATTGGAAAACTATATAAATGAAATGAGTTGCTGGAAAACTATATAAATGAAATTCGTTGCATTTTCTCGAGTATCAAATGGGACATTTTGAGGAGTAGGATAATAAAGGTAACATAGTAGTTTTCACATACGGCAATGTAGAAACCAAAGGGTTAACAGGGCAATACAATACAATACAATACCTTATCAATCGAGTATATAAATCTCCTCTACTGGAAAGTCGAGCAATACCTCTCCTTAACGAGCCCTTCGTACCTCTCCCTTCGGTCGAGTGCTTCGCTCCTTTCCTGTGAAGTCTCGCCAAGAGTACCTCTTACTTCACCTCTTACTTATCACAAGCAAGTCAAATACGTTGGTAAGGAAATCTATATCACAAGCAAGTCAAATACGTTGGAAATCTATATCTCAAAGTAACAAACAAGTATATTAATTAACTCTCCTTTCCAGTCTCGTTCTTCGGGCCTCTCCTGGTACTGGTCTTAGTCTTAACTACCTATACTTGAGTTTCCTACCTCCTACCTCTACTTGAGGAAAAAAAGCAAATAGCTCAAGAAACCAAAGCAAATAGCTCAAGAAACCTGCCAGAAAGAAAACAGATAAGGTAACTACTGCTTGCCCACTCTCTTGGATGGCTCTGTCAAGGGTAAGGGTCTTATCTGACCTCCTACTCCTAGTTGATATGATTGGTTAGGCATATGAGTAACGAGCCCTATATGACATGGATAGAGAGCATTTTAACAAGAGTTACGACCACCTCATTTACGTTGACCTATTTCGCCCAATTGTGCCGTGCCTTAAACACAACTTCTCATGGAGAAATACGGACTTCTTGGATTGGAGCCCCAGGATAGTTATCAATCTCCTCAGGATAGTTATCAATCTGCTCAGAATAGTTATTAAGTTTATGGGCCAGAATAGTTATTAAGTTTATGGGCTTGACTCTGGATAGTTAGCAAGTTTCAGGATAGTTGTTCATCTCTCTGATGGAGGAGAGGAATACTTACTTCTTATTTGTTATAATAGAGATTTTCCCTAGTACTCCCTTTCCTAACTAGCTACATTTCCTTTCTACCCATTGGATGTATACCCATTGGAGTTGTATTGTAACTAACTAGTGCTTATTCAAACTAGTAGAAACTACCTATAATTACCTAGAACTAGAACTATCACTATCACTAGAACAAATAACTTACTCTAACTAGAACAAATAACTTACTCTAACTAGGTATCTGAGTACTAAGCCAAACTTGCTTTTAGGGTTAGGGAAACCTTACTAACTCAGTAGGGAACACGTAAACAACTTCCTTTGGTATAAATAACTAAACGGGTAGACTAATAGAAACTAGCTTACTACACTACTGAGAAACCTCATAACTAGCTGACAACAAAAGAACTAGCTGACAGTTAGTTACGTTACCTGTAATACTCGAAGGAGACATTTCCTTACTAACCTTTTCCGATCCGTTGTATACTTATACTACCTAGTGCTTATGCTTAGAAAGAAACTTACCAATATGGAACATATCCATTAGCTACAGTAAGTACAGGTATTCCGGATATACCCGAAACGGCATTATTAGAGAGGTACGAAGTCCTATACGCCGAGATTTCTCTTACTGGACGAAGACAAACCTTGCCCTTAGGGATTAAGCTAACCCTAGTAAAGGTCCCCCAACGCTTAGCTAACCCAAGGAACTAACTACAGAACTTTGTAGCAAAGTTGATAGACTACAGAACTCAGGAACAAGAGAACAGAACAAACGAATATTACCTATGTCATTCTATTAACGCCTAGCGTACTTCGTATGCCCTCTCCTAACGAAGTATTACAAAAGTATATAGCGACTACCTTACGGCACCAAAAGGAGCGAGTGAGCGTAGCTACAACTTCCTTTCTTGAACAACATTACTGGATTGACTCTCTTTCCTTGGTTTACTAGCTACAGGAGAAAGAATGAGATATTATATATATAGAAACATTAGCTAGAAACATTAACTAGAAACATTAGCTAGAAACATTAGCTGCAGGTTACATCCCATTGACCGGAAACAACAACAACTGGTACGAAGTCCTTTGTTGAACAACATTACTGGTACGAAGTCCTTTCCTGCCGTTGAACAACTGGATTGGTTAGCTTTCCTTGCTTTGTTGAACAACCGTATTCCTGTAACCCTCTCCTTACTAGCTACTGCTTTCCTTACTACTTTCTACAACGAAACGGACCATTCATTACCTAAGTATTGTAACTAACTAGTGCTTATGAACTAGCAACTACCGGCAGTATATGAACTAGTAGCTTAGGACTAAGGAACTAGCCTATTAGCTAGAAACTATCACCTATAACTATCACAAACTCCAACCTCTAACTCTTGCTATCAGAGTGGACTAATCTCGAGGTTTCTTTCATAGTGTCTTAAACCCCAGTTTTCTAGGACAAATACTGATTGTAGCTATCCCTCAGGAAAGTGCGAAGGATATATATCAATATACTCCGGCTAGTCTTATGAGGTTTGGTTTCTGAGCTATACTGCGTGGAGTTATTCAGTTTCTGAGCTCTACTCCGTTGTTATTCAGAATCCGAGGGAACCCCCAGATAGTAGTTATCCATCATCGGACGTAACACGTAACCTCATCAATAGAGTTAGACCGGATCCGAGGAAACCGAAATTGAGTTAGACATGAAATGGGCTCCGCTAGAGTTCTCAAGTTTTCTATCTCGTCCCTAAGGAAATCAAACTATCCGGAGTGGAATTAGGAAATGATGTTCACCTAGCATGCTTACCCAGATGGGGTGTATATATTAAGCTGGGGTATATATATTAAGCTGGGGTATATATAATAACAAAGGCTTTTCCCTATCCTAGCAGAAATCTATTACCTCTTCGTTTGTTTCCTCTTCTACATTCCATTCACTATTAGCTCATAGGTGGAGGTTTCGTCGAGTATATAAAAGAACCTCGAGTCAAAAGGACCTGGAAAGTAGAAACTAGAGCAATAGATGGATGATAAAGAGCTTTTCCTTACAGTTGAGTGTCTTACAATTACAAATACAAGTACAAGTACTCGAAAGTCTCTACAAAGAGGGAGGTACTAAGCTATACCCATATGAAATTATGGAAAGAAATGGGATTATCGATATGAAATTATGGAAAGAAATGGGATTATCGATAAAAAACTTGCGTTTTACATGGAGCAAAAGTAAGCGTTTCCTTCGTAAAAGTTCTCAATTGGGAGACTTTTCGAGAGGTTTTCTTTTAAATATCGTATATTATGTCATTTTTCAAACTCTCGAAATGAGTTGCTAAAACACGTCATTTTTCATTGCAAATGGGACATTTCTCGGAGTAGTATCCCAAAGTTAACATCTTTGTTGTTACATGCCGGAATTCCTAAACCAAAGGGTTAACAGGTCAATACAATACAATAACTCTCCTTATCTGGGAAGTCTAGTATATAAATCTCCTCTACTGGCAAGTATAGAGCAACTAACATCTGAGCACTAACGGAATCTAACAACCTATAGAAAAGGAACTAACTAACTCGAGAACTATCACCCGCAAACTACCAACTCAGGAACAAAGGATCCAATATGGACTAGCAACGAAAAACAAACCCTAGTACTTCTTTTCCTAACTAGCAAACTAAACCTAGAACTAGAAGAAACCAACCCATTCTAACGCTATTACCTCTATAAACTATACTATCTATGGACTACCGAACTATCTATGGACTACCGAAAACATGCCGGAAAACCCTAGCTAACCCTATGCGATTTCCTTAACAACTAGCTAGAAAAGTATGATCTCTACGGCACTCAGTATTACCGTTGTATATACCGGCAACCCATCATACTAGAAAACCTAAGGGAAATACAACTGAAAGTTAGGTTACCGACTCTCTTCTCTTTCCCACCTTGCGGACTAATCCCTATATTCGCCCAATTGTGCTTCTTGCGGACAAATACTGCCTTCTTGGAGCTATACCTGAAGATAGTTAGAAATATCCTCATCCTCTTCATAGTTATCATAGTTATCATAGTTATCATATATAGTTTATGGGCTTTCCTCTGGCTAGTTTTACATCAAACGGTCTACCTGTTCTCAAGTTTCCGGATAGTTATCAAGTGGTTGATCTCTCTGAGACTTCTTATTTAAGGAAAAGGAACGGACTTCGTTAACCCAATCCTAGTATTGTCAGAGAAAGTTAGTACATGAAAGTGCATGAAAGAAAAGCAGGAATGCCCAATTAAACAGACTGACTTTGACCCCAGTTGAGTTGAGAACAATCCGTTATAGTTTATCCATCCGAGCACTCTATACACCGTGAAACCTATACTTTTCTCAGCTAAACATGCCGCCTTCTGAACTAGCAACGGATAGCTTACCTTCTGAACTAGCAACGGATAGCTTACCTTATAAAAAGGAACCTAGTGCTTATCTTAACAAACCCTAGTACTCCCTTCCTTTCGTAACTAGCTACTCAACTAACTCAAACCTCTAACTAGCTAACTAGCTAGGAAACAAACCCCTATACTATAACTAGCTACCTCAAGAACCAAGCAACCAAGCAAATTACTAACTCAGCAAATCACTAGCTCACTAACTCAGCAAATAACTATTCCCGCAGTATATACATTTGAGACTAACTAGCTAACTAGTACCTCAGAGTGCCTCACTATTACCCAAGTATAGAGCCACTACTTTCGTGAGCCCCTACGGTCACTCGTTAGCTACAACTTGCTTTTCCTTTGGTATAACTACTGTATTAGCTCTTTCTTCTGTTTCCTTGGTTGACTGAGGTTAACTTAGTTTACTAGTTGCCTAGCTGACATTGAGTAGCTGACATTGTAACTTGAGGTTCTATACTAATACTAATACTAAACGAAACAACCAAGGTAGCTGCACCCATCCATCTTTCGTTAGTAGTTCCCGTCTTTGGTGTAGCTTGCTTTCCTTATCCGCTCACGGAGTGAACTACACTTGCTTTCCTTATCCGATCACTCGGTAAACTACACCTTCAGCTATCTATTAGCTAGACTAGTAGAGTAGCCTAATGTAATGCAAAGAGCAACTACCGGCGTACCGGACGTACTATCCATCGTGTTTGTTACCTATATAAATAGAATGAAACAAGTAGCTTTCTTAACTAATAGCGATTAGCTTACCTAAGAGAAACCCCAGAGAACCCAAAGAGAAACCAACGCAAAACCAAGAGCTTACCTGTATAACTCCGAACTCAGGAACTCATATTACCTATGTCATTCTATTAACGCTGCCGCTGGAAAAGTATGCCCTCTCCTAAACGAAGTATTACCCAAGTATATAGCGACTACCTTCGTGACAAAAGGAGGTAACTCATTAGTATTAGTATTAGTTCCAACTTCCTTTGTTGAAGAACTGTATTGGTTAGCTTCCTTGGTTGAGTAGCTGACATTGGCTCTCTTGATTTATTTATTAGCTACAGTCCCCTCATGGGTCGGCTCACAACAGAACAAAAGAAGAAGATTTTCTATCACTGCTGAGCTGGCTAGTCCACTACCTCAATCTGCCGGGTCTAGGTCGGCTCACAAGGGAAAACAAGAGAATCTATCCATCTACTGAGTTTTAGCTGCAGGCCCTCTTTCTTAGGAGGCTTAGCTGACATCCAGAATGAAATACGCACTCAACCCTTATCCATGTAGACTTACTCGTAGATGAAATGAACTTGTACCCATGTAGACTTAGTACATACAGATTTGATTACGACTTACTAACTAATTACTAACTAAAGGATTACCCAATACAATACAGTAGGATTCCCCAATACAGTAGCCGCTCTTTTCTTTCTTCATTCAGTCGGTCAGCACGCTTCCACCAACCGTCACTCCTATCGTCGCTAGCTTGTTAGCTATTCCCTTCCTCATTCGTAGAGCTACACCTCCAATACAATCCGATACAACTAGCTTGGTTGACTTCCTTGGTTGAGTAGCTGACAAAGTAACTAGTTGACTAGCTTCGTTGACTAGCTGACAAAGTACCGAGTTACCTCCTCCACACAGAACTCACTCGTCACGCTACAACCTAAAACCTTTCCTTTCCCATCATACTAGCTACCAGACTCTCCATACTAGTTTACCTTACTTAGCAAAACAAGGAGCTGGACTTACTAATAGCTACTAGCTTCCCTTAGCAAACCCAATCCGGGATCAATCTAACAATCCTAAGAATCCTAACAATCCTAACAATCGAAGCAAATCCTATCCGGCATCAATCAACCAATCCAATACCCAATCTATAGAAATCATATGATATTAGTGCATGAAAGTTCATTGAAGAAAACAAGGGGTAGCTTACCAAGGAAAAGGAAAGTGCCAACTTAGTACTATCTTTCGTAACTATCTAGAAAACGAATGAATCTCTACCTATCTCTCTAACTAGCAAGCAGTACTACTCTACTTCAAATGAAAAAGAACCTCTAACTAGCAAGCAGTACTACTTCAAATGAAAACGAACCTATAACTAGCAGTATGCAAAACTCACCGTTCCCTAAGTATCTTAACTACCTAGTGCTTCAAAACAAACTAGCTAGAGAATGGAGAACTAATTTCTTTTCTCCTCTAATCAGGAACTCGAGAATAGAGAACTAATTTGTCCTCTATCTAATCAGGAACTCAAGAATAGAACTAAACGGATAGCTTTCGTTACTAATAGAAACGGCGCTTACGCTTACTACCCATTTCCGGCACCACCATGTGGACTAAGTATTTTAACTACCGGCGTGCTTAGTAAACTCGCTAGAGAAGTAATATGTTTTCTGCTTGCTCTAACGTACAACTAGAGAAGTAATATGTTTTCTGCTTGCTCTAACGTACAACTAGAGAACTATTTCTATAAGTTGATAGACTCTGTAAGAAACGAATATATGCATTATCCATCTATCTGTTAGATTTTTGAGTTATACGCTAACTCAGTATTACCATATAATATATCCACCTTAACCTTAGTTGATTGACTTAGCTGAGAAACTGGCGGAACTACCTGCCATTAGAACTCAGTTTACTACAAGGAAAAGACAACAAACCTTCCGGGAGTACTATCTTTCCTAATCCGTTGTTGACTATCTTTCCGTTGTTGACTATCTTTCCGTTGTTGATTAGCTTCCGTTGTTGATTAGCTTCCGTTGTTGATTAGCTTCCTGTTGTTGATGCCGCTTCCGTTGTTGATTAGCTTCCTGTTATGTTAATGTTAGCTACGGGTATTGATATTGGTATTCTCAATCGCCTACGCTGGCGGCTAGCTGACAGTTAGTTACCTGTCTGTCTCGAAAAGTACATTTCCTGTATACCCATTTATTTCATTTGAGAACCATCTCTTTAATCGATATGGAGTATTTTCACGGGCAGTGGAGAGCACCTTGCGGATGTTTGTTTGCCTATTGATATAGTGGCTTAAACCTGATCATGGACAAATACCAACTTCTGATATCTATACCTCAGGACTTCGTACCAGTTGTTGATCTAGGAATCTAACAACCTATAGAAATCTCATTCAACTTTGCTTATCCGCTTTCGTTATTAATATTAATAGAATTCTCATTCAACTTTGCTTATCCGCTTTCGTTATTAATAGAAATCTCATTCAACTTATCCGCTTTCTAGATTAGATTAATAGATACTATCTATCACCGGACTAAGATAAGAGAAAACCAACCATTAGGATTAGGAAAACCGCATGATGGACTTAGACTTAGCAAAACGAATTAATATAAAATCTCCCCTGAAAAACGGACTAGTTAACATATGGACATGGACTAAGCGTTGTAAATACCCTTTTCCAACGAAAGAAACTCAAACTCCCTAAGAGAGGACGAGTACCTCTTATCTATCTATCTTAGGATAAACACCCAATATGCACTATATCCATATCCATTAACTACAGGATATTTCTATTTCTATTTCTATTGATTGACTAGTCGACTTCCCATGGATTATAACTATCACAAACTCCATCCAACCTCTAACTAGCGGCAAGAACTAAACTCTATAACGTATAACTACGGAACAAAGCAAAGGGACTAACTGATATTAGCTATATTATATCCATTATCTATCTATCTATTAGAGAAAGATCAAATAAGGAGCTATACCCGCAACTAAACGATTAGATAGAGAGCTTTTACCGTAACTATCTAGAACAGAACCTTACTATACTAAGACAAACAAAGGAAACCCAACCTTTAAGCAAACCCAACGCAAACCCTAGATGCTTTCCTGCCGTTGAAGAACATTGCGGGAATTTGAGCTACCAAACTATGGTAACTAGTTGACTACTTTGTTTACGACTGAAAAGATAAAGGAAGAAAGAAACCAATCATCTATACAATACAAGAAACCACGAATCTATACAAGAAATTACCTCAGACGTACTTTACTATACCACGGTAACTCACTAACTAGTACGGGAACTTCACTTGATTTATTATATTAGCTACAGTTCTCTTTTTCTTGCCGGACGATTAGCTGACATTACCTACTCTCTTCTCTGACCGAAACAACTGTATGTATTGCTTTGGTATTCCTGTAACCCTAGTATAGCTAGCAGAGCAAACCTCTCAGGTCGAGTCAAAAGGGCCTCGCCTTATCAGTCAACAATAAATGACCTATTCCGGCACAGTCAACAATCAATTTCCGGCAGTAAAGAAAACTATCCCTCTTGAAATTCAGAAATAATATGAATACCTTCTTCCAATTAAGAAATAATATGAATATTTGGGAAATTATGCACTTTCGAATTGAATAAATACAGTCCTTAACACCTAAGAAAAATCGAAGGTAAGGAAAACTCTCCCTCTTCCCCATGGTTGAGCACTTGTTACCTCTTCCTCTTCCTCTTCTTTCAGTCTTATCTTAAATAAATAAATTGCTGAATCCTAGCGTCAAGAAATCAATCTATTAGCTCCTATCCTAATAACTCAGTATTACCAAAGCAAAGTATAGAGCCATTACCTTAACTAACCAAAGGGCGCTCACTCATTAGCATTAGCATTAGCTACAACTACTGTATTTTGTAGAACTACTGTTCACAACTAACTGGCGCACCCTGTGTTCCTCTCTTTCCTTAGTACAACGAAACTACCCATTACCTAAGTATTTTAACAAACTATCGGCGAGAACTAAACGACTTAGAAACCAACTACTTATACTTAGAAACAAACTATCGGCGAGAACTAAACCCTATAACTCCCATTAGAAACTAACTATCTAGAGAACTAAACTCGCAAACTCCCAACGAAGGAACAAAGTATACAAGTTGGTAGATTACAGAATAAAGTATACAAGTTGGTAGATTACAGAACTCATGAACTAACTGATATGGACTATATGAGGCTCTATACCCGAAACTTACTTAGTATTGCCGTATATCCACTGCCTTATAAGCAAAAAACGGAGGTAATGAATGCTAGCTAGTAGGTACTGATTTCTAGATAGTAGTTACTGACTGAGTTTCTAGGTTGTAGCGTACTGAGTTCGCTCCTGGCACTTTTGTCACGAAGGTTAAGACTTACAGGTAAGAGTTAATTCATTTATCAGAAAGAGGTAATGAATTTATCGGAAACGAGGTAATTATTCATTTATCTTATCTCCCAGAGGTAACTCCTTAGTATTAGCTATCACTTACTTTGTTGACCAATGACCAACCAACCATATGTATTTATGAACCATATGTATTTATGAACCATATGTATTTATGAACCGTATGTATTTCACAACCGTATGTAATCCTATCTTAGTTAGCTACATTTGCTTTCGTTTCTACTTTCGTTTCTACTTTCCTTGCTACTTTCCTAGTTAGAAACTACCCATTCATTTTCATTACCTAAGTATTTATTTTAACAAACTAGTGGTTATTCACTAGCCGACAAAGAAAAGAAATCACTAGCTGAGCGAGAACTACATTCATTAGCCATCTATCTATACTAGTTGATTTCCTATTACCTAGAACAGAAATCTATGAATCATTCATTAATTACCATAGTATATATTCTATCTAAACCCAACGCAACGAAACAACAACAAACAACCTGGCTAGAGAACTAGAACTAAACCTGCAAACAACAACAAACAACCTGGCTAGAGAACTAGAACTAAACCCTATAACTACTAATTCAGGAACAAAGAAAGGAATGAACTCAGGAACGTAAAGTATATAAGTTTCTAGACTCCAGAACGTAAAGTCGTGTAGTTGATAGACTCTGAAACAAATAAAGGAAAGGAACTTACTCACATATGGACTAGATCAATACATTTGAAACCAGGAAAGACCTACTATACCCTCATAGAAAAGAAAGACCTATATTCTACTCTTCCTCTATACTCATTCATTAGCTACAAACAAAACAACTTGCTTACCTATTCCTATTATCATTTATTACCATACCTACCATCTATTGCCGCTTTAGCTACTATCAACTATCCGTCTGATCTATCTAACTGTCCATCTTCTGATCTATGTAACTGTCCATCTGATCTATGTAACTCCCTATCTATACCTATACTAGAAACGTACTATACTAGCTGGCATTATCACTAAGTTGCCTAGCTGCTTTCCAATTCCAAGGAAAAGTGCCAGTGCCAGAAACCCCTAGTCTTATCTTATCTTTCGTAACTATCTAGTAACCTCACCTACTGAGAAACTTTCCTACTGATAAACTTTCCTACTGAGAAACTAACTATCTAGTAAACTCACCTACTGAGAAATTAACCATGTAATTACTTAAGCCTGGGAGTTGGATAGTCAAAAGCGAAAACTGTAGCTTTCTATTCCCTCATCCAGAGATATGAATAACCAACCTCTGTAAGCCGTCGAGTGACTTCGTCCCTTGGACTATGGTCGAGTCAAAAGAGCCTCATCCAGAGATACTCATAACCTCTCCTTCACAGTCGAGCACTTTGTGCCTTGGAGGCACAGTCAACACTTTGTGCCTCTCCCGCAGGTCGAGTCAAAAGGGCCTTGGGAATAGATATGAATAACCCCAGGAAGAGATACTCATAACCCCAGGAAGAGATACTCATAACTTCTCCCTATGATTGATTGAGTCCTTCGGGCCTCATCCAGAGATATGAACAGAGATATTCATAACCGACCTCCCTCATCCAGAGATATGAACGGAGATATTCATAACCGTGGGTGGTAAGTCTCGCATGCCTCTTCTTTTCTTTTCAGTCTCGAAATAAATACCTCTTCCTTCGTCGAGTCCTTCGGACCTTGGATTATGAGTCTAGGGCTCCGCGTATCTTCTCTTCTGGCACGTCGAGTATATAAATTTCTTCTTCTTTCAGTCTCGTTAGAAACTCCCCTCGTTCCTCGTACCTCGTACCTCTGGCCCTTGGATTATTAGTTGAGCCAAGAGGACAAATACTAATACTGGCAAGTCGAGAAATCAATTAGCGCTCCTTTATAGTTATAGTTATAGTCTCGCGCCTTGGATTATCAGTCGAGTATATCAATTTCCTCTTCCTTATCAGTCTCATGCTTCGCGCCTTGGATTATGAGTCAAGAAATCTATTACCTCTGGACTATTGGTCTCGTACAAAACAAAAATACCTCAATACCTCTCCCGGCAGGTCTCGTTAGAAACTCGACTCGTTCCTCGTACCTAAAGGCCCTATTCCGGCACGTCGAGCAATTCAATTCCTCTTCCCCTTGGTCTTAAATATATTACCGTGGTTGGATTATTAGTCGAGCTAGCTTCTATACTTAGAGTAAATAAACCTCTCCTTTCTTCATTCAGTCGAGTACCGTACCTAACCTATACTGTAAAATCAAGCACTTGAGATGAGAACTCTTTCCCTAAAGGTCGAGTGAAGAGGACAAATACTGATTGTCTCCAGCTCTAGATTTGCATTAGATTTGCATTAGATTTGCATTGTCTAAATCTTGTTAGTTCTACCAAGTCAAATACTGGTACTGGAAGTCTCGCACTTTGGTATCTCCGAAACATGTTGTTCACTTTCTACCTTTCTAACTTGAATAGAGCAAGGAAATAGATGTTTTAACCGTCCGGAAATAGAATCTGGTTACCCACTCTATTTGCCACCTCTGTAAAGGGTCTTATCCTACCTCCTAGTTGATATGACAGGTTATGCATCTGCCCTATATGACATGGATAGAGATCATTTTCACGGCAGTGTAGCTATCAGAGTGGACTAATCGTTTTGTCTTAAACCCCACTTCTTGCGGACAAATCAAATCTTTTTGTAGCCTCAGGATAGTTCTCCAGTTGTTGATCTATCCATCGTCGTCTAACCTCTATAGACTTTTCTCATCTCAGCTAACAAGTAGCTTTCTTAACTAGCAAACAACTAGTAGCTTACCAAGGAAAAGGAAAAGGAAATAAAAACCTAGGGAGTACTTTCCTAAGTGAAATAGCTCTTTCCCATCTACTACCATATATCTAGCTAGATAGTTGCTCTTAGCTTGTGTTGAAGAATTTGATTGACTTGCAACACTGAGCAACGCTTCGTTGACTAGCTGACATACCGAGTTAGCTGACATTACAATACAACTAGCTGACAAACAAACTAAGTTGACTAGCTGACAACAAAAGAACTAGCTGACATTAGAACGACGTTTATTATATTAGCTGCTTACCAAGGAAAAGTACCAGAAAAACAAACCTAGTCTAGTCCTCCCAAGTTGTTGACTTAGCTTCCTGTATAACCATTTTATAACCATGGACTAATTCGTAAGTATTATAACTCACTAATGCTTAGAAACAAACAAACTAGAGAACAAACCCATCCCTCTAACTAACAACAAAGGAACTAAACTAAACTAACGAATATTATATTATGGACTAGATCATTCATTCTATCTATTAACGCTGCCGCTGGAAAAGGCGAAGTCTTCCCTCTGCTAACTCTGTTTTACCCAAGTATATTATATAATATAGCGATTATATCTTCTAACCAAAAGTAGCTCACTCACTACGCTACACCTATGCTTTCCCTGGTAAGTCTACCTCTTTCCCATCTACTACCATATATCCAATCCAATCCAGTATATACCTTGTGTTGTACTGGTTCCTTGTAAGACTAGCTGACATTTTCTTTAGTTGACTAGCTTACATTATCATTCTCATTATCATGAGATATTATATATAGAAAGATTAGCTTATGGTTACATATATCCCATTACCGGAAAGGAAACAACAGGATTAGGATTGACCGGAAAGGAAACAACAGGATTAATTAGGATTGACCGGAAACTACATGTAAGGATTAGGATTGACCGGAAACTACATGTAAGGAATAAGGAATATGCCGCTAGCTACCTACCTATCTATACTAGTTTACTGAAAAGAATGGACTAGTTACTTTACTAGTTTAGTACTTTGTTGAGAAAGGAAGAAGATTCCCACGAATCTATACAATACAAGAAATCAATAACCTAGGTTATATAGATATAGGAATCAACAAGAAAACATCAACAAGAAAACATCAACAAGTGCCACTAGTAGAAACGGGCTATACTATCCTGGAACTAACGAGTACCTTTGTTTCTTTATTAGCCTTGTCCCCTCAGACGTCCGGGGGCTTGCCGCTACTACATCTCAATCTCATATCCCTTACCTGAGCGAGAACTACGTTCATTAACCATCTATTGGTATTGGACTATCCATCCGTTATAGTTTACTTCAAACTACCTATACTAGCTATTTCTTACCTCCCTAAGAGTTTGATTAGCCGGTAAAGGAAACCTGTATAACTTATTTATCAACTGATTTATCAACTGATTTATCAACTGATTTATCAACTTACTAGGGAACGGAACAAACCTCATATTCAATTCATATGGAGACTATGCTCATTCTAATTCTATTAACTCAGATGGACTATCTAATTCTATTAACGCCTAATCTAATTCTATTAACATAACACTTTAGCTATCTTCGTATGCCCTCTCCTAAACTCAGTATGAACAGAACATATAGGGACTGCCTTACTAAGCAAAAGGCGCTCACTTGTTTGTTAGCTACAACTTCCTTTGGTATAATGGATAGCTTTCGTTACTAATAGATACTAGCTATCACCGGACTAAGAGAAAACAAACCATTAGGATTAGGAAAACCAACCCCATGATGGACAACGCAAAACTAATTAATAGCTCCCCTGTATAACTTACTAGTTAACATAGTTTCTAAACCTCACTTCGTATTACCTATCTCAATACATTTGAAACCAGGAACTCACTTTCTTTGTCGAGAGCGCAACCCGCAACTAACTCAGTATGACCATATAGCCACTGCCCTCGTGACAAAAACAAAAAAGGAGGTAAAGAATTTATCGGAAAGAGGTAATGAATTTATCGGAAAGAGGTAACTCATTAGCTATCACTGTATTTGGTAGAACTACTGTATTGTATTAGCTCTTTCTTCTGTTTCCTTGGTTTACTGAGAGGAGCTTCGTTGACTAGCTGACATTTGAGAAGAGCTTCTAAGACTAGTTGCCTAGCTGACTAACTAGCTTACATTGGAACTTGAGGTTACATCCGCAACTAATACTAAACTAAAGAACCAAGGTAGCCTAACCCACCTTCTATCTATACTAGTTTACTACTGAGAATAGAAACGGACCATTCATTACCTATTCATTAATTGGAGTTGGATATACACTAACTGTAGCTTTCCATCTCACCGGGAACAAGAACAACTGGATTGACTTACTAACTGTATTGCCCGGGAACTACATTCGTGTAATACTAGCTAGCTACCAGACGTACTATAGTAGTTAACTGAAAACGCCGGACGGCAGGAACTAGCCACTAGCATCGTGAGCACACAAAAGTGCCAGGAGCTAACTCAGTACGCTACTACTGACTTTCTTTCACTTGAACAACTGGCAACGCACTTCCTTCTCAAACCTTGCTTGACGCCGCTGACATTGGCTTGGTTGACTCGCTACAGTGTAATACCTTCCCTACGCCGCGTATCCTGTATACACTACTGAGAAACTAACCATATCCTAAGTATAGTAACTATGCTATTACCTATACGCCGCTATTAACTCCCTAAGAGACACTTTAGCCGGGAACCAAACCAACGAAACTCTGTAGGGAACAAAGAGCTATACCTCATCTCATATTACAAAAGTATATACCTAAACCCAACGAAAGAAACTACCTCTCTAGACTATACTAGATATTCGATATTACCAGATATTACCGGACGAAGAGAAACCTTTAGGCAAACCTTAGCTAACCCTATGCGCTTTCGTTACTAATAGATACTAGCTGGACAAGGAAAAGTTAAGGAAAAACCTAGTCTTATCTTAGCTTTCGTAACTATAACGGAAACGAACCTCTAACTAGCAGTACTACTTAAAACCATGTAATTACCGGCAAGCCTTGGAGTTGGATAGTCAAAAACTGTAGCTTAACCATTTCCGTTGTATACTTACTAGTGCTTAGAAAGAAACGACAACGAAACCAACTACTGCCGCTAAAGAACTCAAACCTCTTATCTGACTCCCAAGGAACAAAGGAAAGGAACAAAGGAAAGGAACAAACCCATATTAACCCATACAACAGTATTAGCTACAACTTCCTTTCTTGACTAACTGGATTGACTGACTGTCTTTCCTTGGTTTACGCCGCTACAGTAGAAAGAATTCTCTATTCTATTCTATATATAGAAACATTAACTAGAAAGATTAACTAGAAAGATTAACTAGAAACATTAACTAGAAAGATTAACTAGAAAGATTAGCTGCAGGTTATATCCCATTACCACCTGAACAACAACTAGATTGACTTGCTTTGTTTCACAACTTCCTGTATTGAACAACCTTATTCCTTGAACAACCTCCTGTAACCCTAGTAGAGCTAGCTACTGCTTTCCTTACTACAACGAAACTCACCACTACCTAAAGGATATACACCTTAGGCGTGCTTATGAACTAAACTAGTAGGAACAACTACCTAAGTATATGAACTAGTACTTATGAACTAGTAGCAACTATCTAAGGAACTAGCTGACAAACAAAGGAACTACCTAGCTGACAAACAAACTCAGTGCTTCCCAAGGAAAAGTGCCACTCTAGTACTATCTTTCCGTTGTTTACTATACTAGCTAGAACCCATCTACTACCATATATCTAGTACGTTGCTCTTACGAAGAATTGGATTGACTTGCAACACTGAGCTTTAGCTTCGTTGACTATCTGACATACCGAGTTAGCTGCCATTACAACTAGCTGACATTGGAACGAAAGGAAAGGTTACATCCGCAACTAATACTAATACTATCAGGGTACATCCCCTACGAATACTATGAAGTGACATCCGCAACAGGAAAAACAAAGAAAAACAAAGAAAAACAACCTAGGGAATACTTTCCTAACTAGCTACATTTCCTTTCTACCCATTGGAGTTGTATTGTAACTAACTAGTGCTTATTCAAACTAGTAGAAACTTCCTATTTATTACCTAGAACTAGAACTATCACAAATCACTTACTAGAACTATCACTAGAACAAATAACTTACTCTAACTAGCTATCTGAGTACTAATAGAACGGCGCTTACTACTGAGAAACCTCATAACTAGCTGACAGTTAGTTACCTGTAATACTCGAAGGAGACATTTCCTTACGGCACTTTATTAGCTACAGTTCTCTCAAACTTTAGGGGGATTAGCTACAGGTATGAGAAATCGCCTAAGCCTAGCTGACAACAAAATCACTAGCTGACCTATAACGTTATTCATTACCCATCTATCTATACTAGTTGACTGAAAAGAACTACCTAGTTACCCCAGAAGTAAAGTATAGAGCAACTACCATCTGACCACTAACGGAAGCCTGTTACCTATTACCGCAAGAAAAAGAATGAAACTACTAGCTGTACTAAGAGAAACCCCAGCCAAAGAGAAACCAACGCAAAACGAATAGCTCCCCTGTATAACTAAGTAGGGAACAAAGAGCTAAACCTCATCTCATATTACCGTTGTGAATGACTACCCTTATCCCTTAAAAACGAACTACCTAAGAGAAATAGATCCTCTCTCTAATCAGGAACAAAGGAAAGGACCAAAACAAACCAATATGGACTATATGCTATATCAATCTATTAGCTAGAGCTATTACCTCTATAAACTATACTAGATATGGACTACCGAAGACAAACTTGCCGGCAAACCCTAGCTAACCCTATGCGATTTCTTTCCTTAACAACTAGCTAGAAAAGTATGATCTCTACGGCACTAAGTATTACCTAAGTATAGTAAAGTAACTACCTAGTGCAACGAAACTCACTACCGGAAAGAACTCATCCCGTATCTAATCAGGAACTACAAGTCGCTTTGTTGATAGACGAAGGAACGAAAGAACATAACATGGTCATATTATCTACGCTATTCTATTGAAAGATATATCCTTTAGCCACTCCCAGTTCCCTGGTAAGTATACCTCTAACTCCCACCTCGGGAACTACAAGTAGCTTTGTTGATAGACGAAGGAACTACAAGTAGCTTTGTTGATAGACGAAGGAACTACAAGTAGCTTTGTTGATAGACGAAGGAACTCAGGAACTAAACTAACGTATATGGACTACCTATCCGTTATAGTTTACTTCAAACTACTACCTATTTCTTACCTATACTAGCTTACTACTGAGAAACTCACCATGGAATTACTGGCAGCCTTGGAGTTGGATAGTCAAAAACTGTAGCTTTCTATTCCCTCTTCTTTTCATTCGAGCAATAAATTGACTCTTCCCTTCTAAGGAGTAATCAAAACCTCTCCTGGCAAGTCAACACTTTGTTCCTCTCCTGGCACAGTCTCGTTAGAAACTCCCCTCGTTCCTCGTACCGGCAGGCCCTCTCCTTATCAGTCGAGTGACTTCGTCCCTTGGATTCATAGTCTTTGCTTCGCGTCTCTACTGATTGTCAAGCACTTTTGTATATCCTCCTAATGGTATTTTGTACTCGACCAAAGGGAAGAGGTCAACACTTCCTAACTTGAGGCCTAACTTGAGGAAAGTACTTTAGTTTCCTATCTCTACTCCTAAAACCTAAGCAAATAGCTGCTAAAACCTGCTGGAAATAAGACTCTCCCTCTTGGTATTGGAATTTAGAAATACTATTTCATTTGGGTATGCACTTTCCAATCGAATACCCCTACCCTAGTTCTTATACCTAGGAAAACCGGCAAGAAAGAAACTGCTCCTCTTACTCTTATGGTTGAGTAAGACCTCTTACCTATTGGTCGAGTATGTTCCTTCTGACCTCTTCCCAAAAGTCTCTACATAAAAACCTCTCCCGGTGGTCTTAACCTTCGGGCCTCTCCTGGCAAGTCGAGCCCTTCGGACCTTTCCTGGCAAGTCAAGAAATCAATTACCTCTTCCTGTCGTCGAGTCAAAAGGACCTCTGGACTACGGTCTCTACATAAATCTCTCTTCCCGGCAAGGTCTCGTGCCTTTGTCCCTATAGTTGAGTAATAAATCCAATCCCTACAATGAATTACGTCTTCCCTGGATTCATCAGAATAATAAATTACTTCTCCTTGGAAGTCTTAACCCTCCTCCTACCTCTTCTACATGGAATGAACTATTAGCTCATAGGTGGAGGTTTCCTCTTCCTTCGCAAGTACTCAAGTACCCACTCTTTGTTTGTCCTATTCTATTTTTGAGCTATACCCATTTATATTCTATTTCGATTATCAAGACAAATGAGATTTAGGGTAAAAAGTGACTCTTTCCATCGTTCAGTATAAACCTTCTTACTTATCCAAAGCAACTAAGGGTATCTATTTCAGAAGTAACACGTTTGGAGATCTATTTCAGAAGTAACACTAAGGTAAGGATATCTCAAAGTAACAAGTCTATTACCTCTTCTTCACAGTCGAGCTAGCTTCTATACTTAGAGTAAATAAATTACTGAATCCTGTAAGTCAACTTTGTACCTCTGGATGTGGTCGAGAAATCAAAACCTCTTCTCTATCTATCGAGTGGGTTCCTACCTCTACTTGATGAGTAAGGAAAGGAAATAGCTGCTAAAAGTGCCAGCAAAGCAAATAAATGGCTCTTCTCTTCCCGCAGTTCAACACTTGTTACCTCTTCTTTTCACTCGAGTAATAAAAACCTCTCACTTCTAAGGAGTCCTTCTGACCTCTCACTTCTAAGGAGAGGCACGAAGGTTAAGACTGAAGAGGATGAGACCAAAAGCTAGAAAGATCATACATATCCTATTTCGCCTTAAGGGCATGCCTCTACCCCAAGTCAAGCAAGTAAAGACTTCCTCTTGGAAAATAGATTAGCCCATACCATAGTTATAGCACGTCGCTTCGTTCTGTAGACCTGACCTGAGCATAGTTGCTTGGCATATGGAATTGAATTCTTCTCCCTATGTAAGTAGTGGTAGAATACGAATATCCTTCCATAATCTAATGACTTATTAAAAGAAAATAAATAGAAATAGAAAATCCTTTTGTTTATCCAAGCTTCCGCTCGCCCGGGAAGAGGAATCTAATGGCTCGAGTGAAAGGAGAGGTCATTTCTTTCTCGAGTGAACCCTATACCTATGAGGTAGAGCCAATTGAATGTAGAAGAGGAAGAAGGCGCGTAGCGAGCAAAGGCCTCCTCTTTCTTTCCGGTCCACTCTTTCCCAAGTGAGCGAGTTGCATGTAGAGAGTAGTAGGGGCTTATAGTTTAATTGGGTAAAACGTACCGCTCATAACGGTTATGTTGTAGGTTCGAGCCCTACTAAGCCTAGCCTTTAGTCTCCGGTGGCTTCTCTTCACCCGATAGAAGGCAGCCGAAATCCCCGCCACCAAAAGCAATGACGCGATGGCACCTGGAACTAGACTGCTGCCGCTGCCGGCACGCCTCATAGGCTTACCACTCACCTAAGCTCTTGTCCTTCTTGCCTTTGCCTAAGGAAGGTGACGAAGAATGAGTCGGAAGTTGGGTATGGAAATGCCCTTGGAAGAACGAAGGGGATCGGCCAGAAGTTAAGAGCGCTTGCTTGTTAAAGTAAGGCAACGAAGAATGAGTTGGAAAATGAGACGCCCCTTTCTTGAACTATATTATAAACATATTTTCTCCTCCACACCAATCACGAGTTTTTCTTTATTCCTCTTGTATATCGTCGTAACGCCCTTAATGCTAGGTTTTGAAAAAAACTTTTTATGTCATTTCCATTTAGGTTTTATTTGGATCTCTCTCTTGTTTTCTTTTCTTTCCGCACCCTTTCTTCGAAATGAGAAAGAAAATGGTACACTCGAATTGTATTTTTTAAGTTCTTATTGCTTGCCAAAGATTCTACTTCTACAATTGGTAGGTCACTGGTTTATTCAAATAAGTTGTGTTTTCTGTGGTTTTCCCATGTTACAACTTATGTACCAATTCGGTCGATCCGGAATGGATTGGTTAAACATTTTTTTAGGGAGCCTGGTCTTGACTCTTCTGTGTGGTATGAATTCTTGTTTGGCTCTTGGAATCACATCCAGCAGTGGTTGGAACAGCTTGAAAAATTGTACCACTTTACCTACTTTATTACCTCTAACCCTTTTTTGTACCTCTATTGAAACAGAATGGTTTCATGTTCTTTTATTGATTGGTTATTTCTTTTTGTTTGTATCTCTTTTTCCAATTTTTGTCTCGATTAGTTTACAAGATTGAATGGCTACTCCTTCGTCCCAATCGTCTTACGACTCCTCCAATTCTTCGCGCCTTCGTCTATCAACTCAGTGAATTGAATACTAGCCTTCTTCTAACCCGCTCTCAACCTCTCTAAAGACTCTAGCTCCATCCTCTCGCCCCTACCTGGCAAGCCTTGATTACGAAATTACGTAAGGTAAGTAAGAACAAATCATGAAGTAGTCCAATCTTTCTAGTTTTCTTTTTCGATTGAGAAAGAAGGGCCCAGGTCGTAGCGCAGGTAACCCCTTACTAAGATCGGAATAGTACTCTCTTTGGCTGGCTGTCTGAGTGCTTTGGAAAAAAGAGTAGGTCTTTCAAAGCTACGTCTTTCTCTTCATTCCGCGGGTTCGAATGACCTTCCCCTATGTAGGCTATCGCTTGTTGAGCCTGTAGTTGGTTTTTCGAGTTCTCTTTCTCTGGAAATGAAATCACAACGTGCGAAGTCAAATGCTCTTTCATCCCATGTCTTTCTATGTTGTTGACCAACCAACCCACATCTTTCGTTCTTCAAATGTGCCAGTCTTTCTCCATGATTTTTGGGGGAGCAGTCAAAGAATCAACAAAAGCCAACCCATGGAAAAGTTTTGTGACCTCTTCCTTCGATTTCTCGAGGATCCGACCCTATTTTGGGTCATTTCTGGTCTTTTTGCTGGCTGGCTCTTTTACCTATTTTGAGTCTTGTGGCTGTATAGGCTGGACCGGATAAGGCTGGAGAAACTTTGTATAGAAAAAGAACTCGAAATCGATTTTGTGTATAATTGGAGGGGGGTAAATCTTCGTATACGAAGAACACCCACTCCGCCCTATACGTCTAACTCTTCCGACTCATCCCCCCAAAGGAAGGACCCGCCTATCGATGGGGGTGGCGGTGGGAAAGGAGCTTAAGGGCGAATAATTCAGAAATGGTTCCCAGATTTCGTACCGCATAGAAGACCGTAACGTAAGTCACTCAGTGCTCCATACGGGGGAAATGACAGCAGAATTCTAAAGAATAGAATCCTCTCAAATGTTCAATCTGTTTTTAGGGGTTTTCCCAGAGATCTTTCTCATTAATGCAACCTTCATTTTGCTCATTCATGGAGTTGTATTTAGTACTTCTAAGAAATATGATTATCCACCCTTAGTCAGTAATGTAGCTTGGCTTGGATTACTTAGTGTTCTAATAACCTTGCTTCTGCTCGCCGCTGGCGCACCTCTCCTAACTATTGCCCATTTATTCTGGAATCATTTTTTGAGGAGGGACAATTTGACATATTTCTGCCAAATCCTTCTATTATTAAGTACGGCTGGTACCATTTCGATGTGTTTTGATTTTTTCGAACAAGAGAGGTTTGATGCTTTTGAATTCATTGTATTAATTCTACTTTCTACTTGCAGTATGCTCTTTATGATCTCGGCTTATGATTTCATTGCCATGTATTTAGCTATTGAGCTTCAAAGTTTATGTTTTTATGTGATCGCAGCATCAAAAAGAAAGTCAGAATTTTCCACGGAAGCCGGCTTGAAATATTTGATCTTAGGTGCATTTTCCTCTGGAATATTATTGTTTGGGTACGACTGGACAACTGCCGATATCTCTAAATAGATTTTCTAAGAATCTTGTTGTTAAATATATATCTATATCGTAAACTATCGGATCGGGGATTACTTAGATGTGAAACTTGCAGACCTAATTGGTTGTGATATTGATCTTACGGGGGGGACGAAATCGAAGAATATATAGACTTGTAGAGACCGTCTATGTAGTTGTTGTCTATCTAGGGCGATCGATCTACATCTTTCCCCATAGCCCTGGGGTGGGGTGGGGCTCTGTCTCGATCTCCTACGTGCGAAATATCAGGGACTAGTTCCTACCTACTACGCGGCTAGGACCTTGGTCTAATTCCACGCCTTATGACCTAAGAGTCGGCGTGGCGTAAAGTGAAGATTGAGGGAGTCGCGTCACTGACTTCTGGAGTATTCCGAAGGTGTAACCTAGGCAACGAAAAAGGGGCCCGATACTTCAACTAGAGGAGCGACCTGTTGGTTCACCAAACTCCGACCCAGCGTCACACGTTCTCCAGGTCCGAAGGGATCCAGTGCCCAACTACCGACTCCTCCCGGAATTGCGTTATCGGAGCCCAGCCAGGAATGGCCGTTAGTGGACACCCACCACTTTTCACCGGTTAGAGAGGCCCCCTTTAATACATTAAGAAAATATGTTCACAGGGGCCAGAAAGACTCGGTACATAGGAACTTAGACCACCTACGCGCTGGTAAACGAAAACCACCTCGACCGGATCTACCGAACGAATCAGGCCGCCCCTTGCCTTGAAAGAATTAACACGCGGCCACCCGCTTTCCCAAAACAAGGGGAGATCTGCTGCTTACTGCTCACGGAAACAAAACTGGGAATGGGACGACGTTGGTTGAGTAAATAGATACTTGCTTTCTTGCTGGATGGCTTAGCAGCTGTCTTTCCTTCAGATAGGTTCATCAATGCCGGAACGAGGCTCGAAGACCTTCCCCTCTCTTCGTTCGAGCGGCCTCACTACTAGATGGTTGAGTGGCATGGAGCTGCTTTCAGACAAGAAAGTCTGGGAAAAAGAGAGATCTTCCAACTTCCAAGGTTGGAATCTTTTTGCCTATGTGATGTCAATTCCTTATTTAATGGAATGTCAATGGGAATATTTCCTTAAGTTCTTATAACTCTATGTCAAGCTTAACCGACGGGAGGAAGCTATGGAGCTAGTACAAGACCATTTCTGATCTTTGTCTCTTTTTTCTTGCTTTTTCCCTTCGCCTCAGCTCTAATAGATGGGCTCGTGGATCTGTGATTCGAAAGTTTGAAACTCTTGGCTTCTGAGGAAGGGCTGTCCCTCTTAACGAGATAGAATGAATGTTCGAAAGAATCAAAAAGAAACTCTTCGTTCCCCTTCTCAATCGGTTGTCAAAAAACTTCTTACATCGTTGCCTTACGTCGCCCCTATCGTCGTTCCCTCTCTTCTCTTCTACAAGAGATTGAATCTCGCTACTTGAATCCCTAAGCAGATATCGAACTCAAACCTTCTTATCCCGCCAACCCCCTTCCACATCCTCGTGTAGCTAGGCATGGCATTGATGTCGCCTCATTCCTCTCTCCCTCCCAATCAATGTACATTGCTAAGGCTCCTTTGATCTTATACACGAGATTCATTGAGAACATGCCCCTTCACTTCGTTCGAGCCCTACGCACCCAGGACTCCAACCTCGCTTCTGGCTATTGCCCTTACGTTGTACACGTAAAGTCGTACATCGCATTTTCTACATCCCAAAGCAACTCTTTTTCGACTATTCCCATGACTCAGATTTCCAATGCTCAGACCCGGTGAAATAGTTGAGGATTTCTTGATGGTTGACTCCTATATCTTACTTAATTAGAGAATCCACTGCTCACTCATGCTTGAAACAAAAAGAATAAGCCATGCCATTGAATCTCTTAGGCGAAGGCTAGAAGAGAGTAGCTCATGCCCTCGGTCTTTTGAGAATCCGCTCTTCTCTCTTCTCTTCTTTCATAAGCTCCTCTTCCTATTAGCGACTTGTAACGAATGCTTGAATGTGAATGCTATCGTATATAAAGTCAAGTAGTGGATCCCGGCGAAAGGTAGATTATCTTCAAAAAAAAGGGATCATTAGTCTTGAGACTGTCAAGCATGGGTTTACTTTCTTTCTAAGAGTTAGCGGGCGAAGGGTAAATCATTGAATTCATTTAGGACTCCGTACCTCAGTGGGCAGGACATCTAGGCTGTGAAAGGATGCTTCCTTTCTTCTTGACTTCCTATTATTAGCCAGGAGGATAAGGTGCGAAGCAGGGAGCTCCGGTGGCTAAGGTTTTTGGGCTTATGTCAAGACTTGTCTTCTATGCCAACTGAGCAATAGAGAGAATCCCTTCACTGGCCCTTTCTGGAATGCGAGCGCAAGCTGGTATGAGAGGTTATTTATATCTTCTCGGAGGAATGCTTAGAAAGCTGGTATGAGAGGTTATTTATATTATATCTCATCTGGAATGCGAGCGTCAAGATGATGCAGTTGCTGGCTGAGATGGGAATGAATGAGGGAGTTACTGGAAGTAGTACGAAAGACGAAGAGTGAGGTCGTTGGGAGAGGATATAGTTCATGGTCAATTAGCATATGAGCGTGCGCACCTAAATCAATATATGGAGTCATTGGAAGGAATCGAAGCACACTAATAAGATAGAGTTCCCCAGCTTATCCCAGTACTAACTAGTATCCCCTATTCTATCTACGAAATAAGACCTAGCGAGCAATGTTTCATTATACTCAATCCGCTCGAAAGAAAGCATTTCTTGTTGTTTTCGTTTCACCTTTCTTTGGTGCGGAGTACCTTCGTTTGGCAGTCAAATCCAACCAAGAAAGAGAGATTTGGAGAATGACCAAATACCCAAATACCTAGAATATGAGAAATGTTCCAAAATGGAGTCTCTTTCGTCATCCACTTTCATTATGAAAGAGCTTAGGAGAGTAATGAGGGAAGGCAGTAGACTAGGCCCATCAACATCAATAGCAGGAAGGGATGCCTGTGAGATGAGCTTCTAAACTATGGGGCATTATGCTGCTTCGTTGTCAAATTGAGGGGCTTAAGTATGGAACGGAGTTGCTCTTGAATGCTTTCGTTACGAAGTATACCACGTTGAAAAATAATGAAATAGGGAATTGTAAAACTATGTCAATGAAGGAAATGAAATCTATTAGTAGCCAGGTGCATAAGTGGCTGCTACGACAGTTTCGGGGTTGGATGAAGCAATATCCGGGATCCGCGGGCATCCATACATCGATTCTACCGCTGCTTTTGGTCCTTCTATCGCCATCGACGATGGGGGCGTTTATCGAGCATTACGGTGATCTCTTAGGCCATATAATGGCCTCATGAATAGATAGCATAACCCTTCATGAAGTCAAAGCGGAGAGAAACCTGAATCTGATGGTACTCCGTCCTGTGCTTGTTAACTTCGGCATAATGGTCAAATCTATCATTCTAAACTTCCTTTTTCACTAACCCGATCATAAACTATTTCGCAACTACAGGTCTCGAATTGGAGCTTTGACTGACGACTGGAAGTTCCAAGTAAGTAAGCTCACAAACCTAGATGTAAACGACTTCTTGGAACAATAAAACACAAGCCCCGTTCGCCACTTTTCAACTTCATTCGAAGAACTTAGCTTATTAGTTAGTGTCTGTTGCTTCCTCTTCATCCACTCAAATCGAAGAGTCAGATGAAGTAAGTAGTCCTTAGATGTTGTTAGACTAAGGGAGGCGCGAATGCAGGCTGAAAGGGTCCGTGCAGCGAGGTACGAGCTGATTGAATAGAGCTACAATCCAACCTTTTCTGTTAGGTTCAACATCTAAGTCTTAGTTACGCTATTTTTTTCGGGAACACACGAAAGAAAGATATGAACTAGGTAAATAGAAATGGAAAAGAGACGTTTCCAATTCATCCAAATGAGAAGCTTTTTCTACATCCATATGAGATACTAAAGTAGATCGGTATTGCCCGTATAGTGAAAGCGGATCCTGGTGCGTGGAGTCCCCAGAAGATGAAGGTAATAACTCCAACCTATCTGATGCTTTTTCGTCCCAATACAATTGACGAGTAGGACCTGGACTTTGAACAAGATATTCGAAAACCCTTTTTCGGTTTCCGAAACAAGTTGCGCTAAATAGGGTGCTGCCGGGAAACCATGGATTTTTGAGTTTTCGCGATTGCCTACTGGTCGAGCCACTGGAATGGAATGAGATAAAATGAGAACGACCCCTTCGCCCTTCTCCACTTTCTCGTAAGAGTCTTTCCCTTTCTAGAATACTTCTTCTGAATGGCATAATTGTCCTATTTTCTTTCTTTGTTCTGCTTCTTTCAAAAAAATGAAGAAAGACTTGTCTACAATTGCTGGTTGGGTTGGTCCAACCAAAAAAGAAATGGGAGTTTTTGGGCGTTCTTATTCTTTTTCTTCTATTACGATAAAACTAGTTGGATGAAAGTTATTGTCATGTTGATGCTATTGCTATATTAAAGAATAGAATCTAAAAAAGTCGCTTTAGTCCCATTCTTTATAATTGTCTTTCTCGTACTGTGTAAACGAACTTCAAGTCTTAATTGTGTACTCAACAGGAAGCGTCACAGCCTAGGTTGGGGCCACCCCCGATGTCGATCTGCAGTAATAGTTTTCGAAAGTCGTTTTCCGAGGTAGGTTCTATTTGAACCTAGAGCGATTTGCCTGCTTCTTTCTAGGCTATATATAGTTTACCTGTATCATGCAAATGTCCAACACTTAGGTTAGGTGCTTTCTAAGATCATCCTATATGAAAGATGTATGACATGTGTGGATAATGAATGACTTGCATGGTATGCAATCTGAACGTCCACAGAGTACAAAAGGTAAGACCTAATAAGATAAATGAGCTTAGCACAACACGATATGGGATAGAAACCTAATCCTAAAAGGAGAAAAGCCATCACTGAACAATCATAGGAATAGAAGAAATAGGTTCAGACCAAGTGACAGAACTCTCTATGAGTTGGGCTACATAAAAAAAAGATCCTATTCTAAAATGGATGTAGCAACACTAAAGCCCAATGCAGGTTGAACTCTATGGAATGGTTTAGGATATCGTGCAATTCCAGCTCTAGACAAGGCAAAGTTCTTTACTTGAAAGAGGTCAGAGAGATTCCATTTACCAAGAAAAGGGCAATCCCTTATTCTTGATAGCGATAGGACAGGTGTCCCTTTCGGAATGAAAGATCAGGCCAGGTAAACGAATAAGCAAGTAAGCGTCTTTCTTCCCAGCATGTTGAATTAGCATTGTAAGATCCACTGTCTATCATATTCTCCTATCACTGCTTCCCCAGCATGAATAGAACATCTTAAGGCAGTCGAGTGAAGCTGCTATCTGGCTCTTAGACTTATATAACTAGTTGGATTTCCCTAAACTCCATCGCACTATTCTTGAATTCACTACATAGAAGGAAGGTACTCAACCAGAGAGAAAAGTAGAGCCAAAGGACTCCGTACCTGTACCGCAGCTCACACCATTCGTTAGTTATGAAGATCTTTCGACCCGAGACAACCGCTATACAGCCTGACGTTCGAACGTACTACTTCTTCATGACCGACAGATGATGTGAACTTGCCTGGCAAATGGAACCATGTTTTTGTACTGGACGAGCACATCTGAACACTAACTCAATCCAATCTCGATGAAATGGAAAATGCACTTTTTCGCTTCGCACCTTTAGGTGATGAAGAGGAGACCCGGGAATGCACCCTGATGCACTTGTTCTATTAATAGGCGAACTCATAATGAAATCGCGTATATAGACTCTTTTTTGAGAAGATCAATTCAATCTACTTTGATCTCTACTGCGATTACTCATATATAAAGATCAGGCTTAGCCCCTGCTTCTCCTCTTTCCTTTGCCGAGGTATATGCTGATTGAGTCTGTCTTGTAGTCCTCAACAAGGAAGACAAGGAGATACTAGTCTAGGAAGCGGATGGACAACTTGCTTTTCAACATGGCTTTCGTTATCTGTCATTTCCATTCATAGGATTCGCTAGAAGAACCGGGCAATGGCGAGTATCTAGCTAGGTGCTTTCCAGTTTCTAGTCCTCGGTTTTGGCTGTCTTTCTCTAGCTGGTGTCTGTCGTTCATAGGCGAGCGAGTGAATGCTTTTCTTTTCCTCCGTGACTTATGCGTAACCAGTGGCTTTCGCTGGGAATGGACTATAGGCCTATGAAGCCTTGGTCTAGAACGGGAATCTCTTCAATCAATAAGAAGGTTTTTGATCTACGAGAGTCCAGTTTCAGAGGTTCAGAAGCCAAAGGCAACTCTCAGACCATTTGAGTTTACAGACTCTGCCGCTTAAGTGACTACGAGATAGAACATGGGTTCACCCGCTCAAAACAAAACTACAACTAGACTACCAGAAGAGGAACTTAACGGGCAATAAGACCTACTAATAGGAAGAAAAGGTGCTATGCTATCAAAATAGGTTCCGGATCGAGCAATAAGTAAGTGAAGGAGCTTGACCAATCCCAATGAGGGAAGTAGCTGAAAGAGAAGCGGAAAGGGACATCTTGAACTCTGGGGACCTGCAACCTTGGACGGGAGTTCTTCGATCAAGAGCATCCGACTGGCATGATGAAAGAGCAAAGTCGAGTTCCAGTTCCAGCTTTTGGAAGAAGTCAAAAAGGCAACGAAGAATGAGTTGGATAAAATAAGCCTGCTTTCGTCAGACAATTGCCTTCCTTTACAGAGTAGATCGTAAATCCCTAAGGGCTAAGCACATGGCTGGTTCTCACAATTCATTCTTATCTCCACCAGAGTTCCCGGGAAATACCTCAGTATCCCTAGCCAATTGTACATACAAATCTTCCTTGGTATAGGAAAAGTTTCATTAGATAGAAGCCATTACCGGGTGATCAGATTTGGGGATACGCGGGCTTACAACATATTTGTTCGGAAGAGCCTTCAAAAAGTGGAAATAACCTGTTCACAGTGGAAATTTGTACAAAAATAGCAATTCCATTCAGTTCCTTTCAAGGTCATTTTCAATTCCTTTTCTAGGGCCGAGGTGCGAAGCGAAAAAAGGAAATGGGGAAGGTTTGAGAAGCAACATACTCGATTGCATGCCGGTACCAATTGCATTGCCTGAGATCCTGAGGAGGAAGAACCCATTACCAAATGAGGGGTTCTCGAAGAATACTGGGACTGACTGGAAGTACCACTCGTTCAAGAGTACCATCCGTGCTTTCAAGCCCTTTCAAACAAAGAGGGGGAAGTGCCACCAATAGAATAATAATGTACATGCCAGACATGGAAGCGAGGGTTGCCCAGAGAAGTGCAAGACTGAATCTTAATAAGGTAGGTCTATCCCGCCTCGCTTGAAAATCTGCTCGTCCTTTCAGGAATGTCCCCACCTAGCCACCTCTTTGACAAAAGTTGTCTAGAGAAAGAAGCACGCTCCTGCCAGGCCACCCATGTCCCAAAAGAATGTGAAAGATGACCTATCCACTTTGAAAACTTAGTAAAGTGAAAGATCTATCAACAGGCATTCTGAAACTTCACTCTTGCTAGACGCCTTCGGGACCTACTCCGTCATCTATAGCTCTACCATTAGTCGTCCCCCTTACTCAGTGCTAACGAGATGGATTTGCAGTGATCTCTTTTGAAATAGATGGACTTTAGCCTTTAAGAATTCGCAAGCACCTTCCTTCAGCATTCATTGGCTAGTTCGATTGATTAATCTCGAATAAGGCATAGAGTAAGAGTATCCATGAGAGGAGGAACTTCTTTATATGGGTCCATTTCACAAGGATCTGACCATCATCAGCCCTCTTCAAGCCAAGCTGTCGAATATAGATAGGAGATCCACTTCAAGTTCAAGGCTGGAAGCAAGCGTAAGTGCAATCGCAATCCCTATGAATATCATTCATCAATATCTCTCCGGCCCTCTAGCACTCTGTTATGGCGCAATCACTAAACAAGACCACAAAAGCTATATCACAAAGATCTCTGCTCTTTTCCTTGATGCGGAGAAGATATAGTTCTTAGTTAACCCCTGGCCCAGTTAAGAGAGTTCGAGGCATAGCCCAGGTGCTTTTAGCGAAGCTGGAATTCAATTAAGGTAGTTCCGGGTGACTGGGTAAGAAGAATTCTAGATCGAATGCGAATGCGACTGGGATTGAGGTACGAAGTCACGTGGTTCAGGCTCAAGGGGAATGCTCTCTTTTTAAGAAACCTAGGCGAATCAAAACCTGCTACCGGAAAGCACCTATTAAATGAAAGAAGAGGGACTCGATTAAAGGACTCATACAAGACTTATTCCAGACCCATCCCTTTCCTTTGCATGCTTCTAAGGCTCGAACTCGTCACTAAGTACGAGAGCTCTAAAGCAGGAGCTATTCCCGTTGTTGTTGTGCTTTCATGGGGAGAGTACACAGGAATCTTTCCCTCTATCTCTTAGACACGGTATCTATCGCTTAACGGACTAGTACTTTTATTAATGGGAGAACAAAACACTCCTTAGAAAGCGGATTCTTTATAGACCTGCTGATATCCCTTTTGAAAGAAAGAATCCATTTTACCTACAACAGCAACTCAACTCTTCAGATCAGGCATCGCTTATCTTATCTATTTTCCACGCCCTGAGCTAACTCATTTACCTTTAGCCTGCTTCACTTCAAAAGAGTTTCCGGCTTGACTTTAAAGAAGAAGACAGATTTTTGCCAAAAAGCCAATTCTCAAGGAAGAGTACGTGTCACGAACCCAACCCCCTATATCATACCCTTATATGGATAATTACTTTCTTCTCCACCCTATAGTCTGATTCTACTACTAGGGAAGGACCGAAGGGAAGGATTTCATTTTATCCCAACCTCTTCCTTTCAATCAATTACCTCTTCCTTTCAGTCTCGTTAGAAACCCCCCTCGTTCCTCGTACCTTTCGACCTCTCCTTTTCAGTCGAGTATATAAATTACCTCTCACAAAGGTCGAGTCATAAATACCTCTCACAAGTACTTTGGTACCTCTCCTTTTCAGTCGAGTCCTTCGTGACAATAGGGTATATAAATAACCTCTCCTTAACAGTCGAGTCTATAAATTACCTCTCACAAACAACTCGTTCGTTATACCTCTCCTGGGAAGTCGAGCACTTCCTACCTCTTCTGATTCACTTCCTCCAGGTTTGGTTTAGAAAGACCCAGGGAGAGTTCTTCTTAAATGGAATGAATTCATTTCTCGATGGGAACCTCTTAATAGAGTGGAAAACCAAGCCAAGATTCATCGCCCGAAAGCACAGCACACTTTCTAGGAGTGGAGGAATCGGGTTGAAGTCAAAGCATGATCTACAATTGGACTTGTCCACATCGGTTCTATGTGAATTGAAGCCAATTCTTTCTTACCACAGGAGAAAGTACTTTACTTTTGAAGTCAATTTCGTCTCATTGGGCTCTCTATTTAGGATAAGCATTCGATTAATTGATAGCATTCCATTACCTCCCATTTTCCTAGTAGAGAGAATAAAGGCTAATACTCTTACTACTAGCAAGAGGGAATGGAATAGAATGAGTGGAAGGGGACTTACTTGACTTCAAAAAAAGCCTAGATCCCAATTTGTCTAGTTGTGATTGAGGTTTCTCCTCTCCCACTCCATACCTGAATAGATATTTTTGGTGGCCTCGCCTTTGAAGGAAAATGGATGTCTCACACTTGCGTTGCGCCTCTTGGCAAAGGACCGAGAGATGAGGGCATGATTAGTTCTACAAATCTCACTGCACTGACCATAGACCTTAGATAGATCGATGTGCATAGACCAAGTGAGTAGGGATGCAGCTCCGTGGACCGCCTAATACAATACTACGTGGGCTCATCCAAGAGCTTCCGGGATTGTTCGGCAGATTCCTACGCCTTACGCACCCATAAAAAAAGTATGCACTCCTTTCACCTCCTACCTCACCCATGGTAATGAGTTACGGGGAGCTAGTTCTCTCACTTCTGCCCAAATATATCCCATTCCAAGGCGCGAAGCGGAGGGACTGGCCTCTAGTCCTAGTCTTTTAGCTTATGTAGTGCGAGTCCTTACTAGACGCACACGCCCGCCAGAATTCCTACTTGGTTCTGGACGAAGGCAAGCCGATACATATGGATAGGCGAAAGAAAGACCGCCCATTTCATAGCGCCTGGGAAAGGGAAGTTTGATCGAGTATTGGAGAGGAGAGGTTATGAAAAGGCTCGGGATGGATTGTTGAGTCTTTGTGCGAGCCGTATGCGGTGAGAGTCGCACGTACGGTAAGGAGGGGGGTTCGCTATAGGTCTAGTCTGGCCGCCTACCCACCCTATTTGTTCCATGATCTATGGGTCTACTGGAGCTACCCACTTCGATCAATTAGCCAAGATTATGACCGGATACGAAATAAGCGGTGCTCAATCTAGTGGTATTTTTATGGGCATTCTCTTTATAGCTGTAGGATTCCTATTCAAGATCACTGCAGTTCCTTTTCATATGTGGGCACCTGATATCTATGAGGGTTCACCCACTCCGGTTACAGCATTCCTTTCTATTGCGCCTAAAATCGCTATTTTTGCTAATATTTTACGTCTTTTTATTTATGGTTCCTATGGAGCTACATTGCAACAAATCTTCTTTTTCTGCAGCATTGCTTCTATGATCTTAGGAGCACTGGCCGCGCAGGCCCAAACGAAAGTCAAAAGACTTCTAGCTTATAGTTCCATTGGGCATGTAGGTTATATTTGTATTGGTTTCTCATGTGGAACCATAGAAGGAATTCAATCACTACTAATTGGTATCTTTATTTATGCATTAATGACGATAAATGTATTCGCCATAGTTTTAGCATTACGGCAAACCCGTGTCAAATATATAGCGGATTTGGGCGCTCTCGCCAAAACGAATCCTATTTTGGCTATTACCTTCTCCATTACTATGTTCTCATACGCAGGAATACCCCCGTTAGCCGGCTTTTGTAGCAAATTCTATTTGTTTTTCGCCGCTTTGGGTTGTGGGGCTTACTTCCTAGCCTCAGTGGGAGTAGTGACTAGCGTTATAGCTTGTTTTTATTATATACGCTTAGCGAAAAGAATGTTTTTTGATACACCTAGAACATGGATTCTATATAAACCAATGGATCGTGACAAGTCGTTACTACTAGCAATGACTTCCTTTTTCATTACTTTCTTCTTTTTATATCCCTCTCCCTTGTTCTCAGTTACTCATCAAATGGCACTCAGTTCATATCTTTAAGTTCGATCATTGACAAGGTTTAAAGAAAGGGTGGGGCATTTATAAAGAATCGATTCCAAACCACAATGCTAGCAGATGGCGGGCCTCCGCTTTTCTTTTTATTAATGAAACCTACCCCAAACCTCTTCCTTTCAGTCGAGCGAAAATTACCTCTTGAAGACATTCCCTTGGCTTTTTCGTTTTAGGTCTTGACGTGTAGGAGAAGAAGCGGAAGCAAGGGACGTAATAGGGAACCATTCCACGCCCACTGGATCAATGGGAGACCGTGGAAGTCTGGACCTTTGTTAGCCGCATTTATTACTGATAGTGGGATCTCCAATTGATCGGCTAGTCCAATTAGTGGAAGGGAAAATACATCATAGAAAGATATGAGTTAAGCAAGTGACTTTGAAAGCAAAGCCTTGAAAGCTCTTTCTTAACCTTAACACGTGGGGATCCTTCAATAAGGGGCTGCCAGCCCAGTTTAAGTCAAAAGAGTCAATTCAGGTAGGGTTCTTTTTGATCTTGTACCCTGGGTTTGGTACACTGAACACCAAGCCAATCTTGATGAAAAAAGAAAACAACAAGCAACTACATCTCCTTCGGACCCTGACGTGAACTCTAGTCTCTCTCTATGTTCATTTATCTTTAGCAAGAAGCAAGCCCTGTGAAAGCAAAGCTTGGAACCCTATACAAGAGGCTAGCGTGCAATGGCGAAAGGGGGCTCGCTTCAATCTCTTCACTCGCATAGTAAACTGCGCTCGCCCTAGTCAAATCCAGATATTGTTCCTTTGCGAGCGGAAGTCAGAACGAATACAAAAACTCCTTTCTTTCTTTTACGCCTTATTAGTTATGAAAGCGGATCGCTTTGTTTCTAATGAAAAGGGAATGAAGGCTAGCAGAGAGTAGAGTCAGTCTAGCGACTACCTTCGAACGCGTTCAAGGGACTAGGATTGTTCTTGATCTAAAACTTCCCTTTGGGACTTCACGAAGGAAGTTTCTCCCGCTGGGTTGAGCTCTTGTGAGAAATGGACTAGTATTGTGTTACTAAGTGAGTGTATTGAAATCTCGTATGTAGTAGTTCGCTAGCTTGCAAGCTTGAGCAAGGGCGGGGAATCAGTCTCAAGGTAGTAGAAATGAATGAAACCACATGTTAGAGCAAATAGGACGATCAACTCAAATAAATGAAATTTGCGATTTCGGTTTCTTATTTTCAACTATTTAAATTGGAGGAACCCTGACTTCATTTTGATTATTTGTATGCTATTTTTGACTTTAGAGCACATATTGAACCATATCTCTTTTTCGGTCGTTTCAATTGTAATTACAATTCATTTTATACGCTTAGTATTCGATTCAATCGTAGGACTATATGATTCCTCAGAAAAGGGCATGCTAGTTTCTTTTTTCTGTATAACAGGATTATTAATAACTCGTTGGACTTATTCAGGAGATTTTCCATTAAGTGATTTATACGACTCATTCATTTTTCTTTCATGGAATTTATCCATTATTAACATGCTTCCATATTTGAAAAACGATCAAAATGATTTAAGCGCAATAAGCTACCCAAGTGCCCTGTTTACCCAAGGCTTTGCTACTTCCGGGCTTTTAGCTGAAATGCATCAATCAAAAAGATTAATGCCCGCTCTCCAATCCCAGTGGTTAATGATGCACGTAAGTATGATGATATTGAGCTACGCAGCTCTTTTGTGTGGATCGTTATTATCAAGAGCTCTTCTAATCATTACATTTCGAAAAAGGGTCTTTGTCTTTGGTAAAAAGAAATAAGTTATTAAATGTGCCATTTTAGAATATTCAATACCTGACTGAAAGAAAGAATATTTGACTAAACACCTTTATTACTTCTTCTGTCAATTTTGATAGGTCTCAATTGCTTCACCAATTGGATTATTGGAGTTGTCGTATTATTAGTCTAGGATTTCTCTTTTTAACCATAGGGATTCTTTCAGGAGCGGTATGGGCTAACGAGGCGTGGGGTTCTGGAGTTGGGACCCAAAGGAAACTTGGGCATTTATTACTTGGACAGTATTTGCCATTTTTTGACATATTCGAACAAATAAAAACGTGGAAGGTGTCAATTCGGCAATTGTGGCTTCTATGGGCTTTTTTCTAATTTGGGTATGCTACTTCGGAATAAATCTATTAAGAATAGGGTTACATAGTTATGGTTCATTTGTAATATCGTAAAATTCGAATTGAATTGAAGAAAGTGTATGAGAAATCGAAACGTAGATTGGCAGCGTGTTCAGCGTACATAAATAAAATAGAATAATAATCCAATTTCAGCCATTGGGAACCGTTTGAATCACTACGCACAACTAACTTGATTCAAAGGGTTCTCCCCTTAGCCAAAGATGTCTGATTCCAAATCCAAATTTGGACTCTTTTTGTTTCACTTCAACTTAAGACAAAGAACCTCCTTTTTGAGTGTCCAATGAGAATTCGACTTTTCCGTAGGGTTTCTTTTTTTTTCATTTCTGAAAGCTCCCTAGAAAAAAATGAGATACAATTAATTCAACCCTGTCAACCGACAATGAGATAAGAAAATCGGGATAAATACCAATACCTATTACGGGTAGAAGGATAGAAATCGAAACAAATAACTCTCGCGGCCCAGAATCAAAAAAAAGGGGGGGTTGGGGCATTCAAAAGTCTGTATCCATAGAACATCTGGCGTAACATAGATAATGAATAAATCGGAGTTAATATCATTCCAATTGCCATTCCGCCCATTTCGTGAAAAGAAACAAGGCGTATTCTATCATAACTCGTCCCTGCCAAGAAAAAAAGCGCAGCACCAATAAACCCATGAGAGATTATTTGTAAAATGGCTCCGTTAAGCCCCGTATCGGTTATAGAACTAATTCCGATAATTATGAAACCCATATGAGATACAGAGGAATAGGCTATTCGTTTTTTTAAATTACGCTGACCAAGAGATGTTGAAGCTGCGTAGACTATTTGGATTGCGCCTATTGTAATCAAGTAGGGGGAAAACTTCGAATGCGCATGGGTCAAGAATTCTACATTAATCCGAACCAATCCATAAGCTCCCATTTTGAATAAGATTCCGGCTAGAAGCATGCAAGTGCTGTAATGTGCCTCTCCGTGAGTGTCTGGTAACCATGTATGTAAGGGTATAATCGGCGATTTGACAGCAAAAGTAATAAGAAAGCCAATATATAATATTATTTCCAGTGCCGCAGGATAGGATTGATGAGCTGATATTTCAAAATGGAATGTTGGTTCGTTGGAACCAAATAATCCGATACTTAGAACCCCTATTAATAGAAAGAGGGAGCTTACTGCAGTGTACAAAATGGATTTTGTAGCTGAATACAGGCCTTCCCCCCCCACAGGGATAGAAGTAAATAAACGGGAATTAACTCGAATTCCCACATGATGAAAAAGAGCAAAAGATCCCGAGAAGAAAATGATCCTATTTGACCGCTATACATTGCTAACATCAGGAAATAGAATAATCGTGAATTTCGAGTAACCGGCCAAGCCGCTAAAGTAGCTAGAGTGGTGATAAATCCTGTCAGTCAAATGGGTCCAAGAGAAAGTCCGTCTATTCCCAATCTCCAGTAAAACTGCAAAAAATGGATCCATTTCTAATTCTCCACGAGTTTCATTAATGGATCGTCCAGTTGGAACTGGTAACAGAATGCATAGGCCGTTAGAAGGAGTTCTAGTGAACATATGCACAAAGTATACCATCTAGTTACCTTATTTCCCGGAGCCGGGAAAAAGAAAATGAAGGAACCGGCGGATATCGGAAAAATGACAATTATTGTTAACCAAGGAAAATAATTCGTGGTAAAAACAAGATACGCTTGGACTTGGACCATAAAACCCATGCTCAAAAATAGAATCTATCCTGTTTTCTTTTTCGAGTACGGGTTTTGTCGGTAAAAAAAGAAAAATGTATTCAATTCAACTGGGATTTTCTTAAATGTATTAATTTAATAAGCTAGACCCATGCTTCGAGTTGTTTCATGCCATAAATAAACCCGAACGCTTAGGAAATCCGTTGGACAGGCAGATTCAAATCTCTTACAACCGACACAGTCCTCTGTTCTTGGAGCGGAAGCAATTTGCTTAGCTTTACATCCGTCCCAAGGTATCATTTCTAACACGTCTGTGGGACAGGACAAGCTCTGACACATTGAGTACATCCTATACATGTATCAACAATTTTGACTGAGTGTGACATGGGGTCTAACAATTTGGAAACGTCATAACAACAATTTTCGATCTAGTCAATTTATTTGATAATAACTCAACTATTTATACACCAGATGAATCAATGATTTAGCAGAATTTTGCAACCTACCTTTGAGTTGACTCTTCAAATAAAATGAAAATAAAAAGCTATTCTATGCATCAATCCTTGCATCTCCGACTACTGGTGGGGTGCTAGCTAGTTTTGGTATGTTAGCCGATGTGGTTTTGTCCGAACCCAACACCTGCATTGCATTTGCAGGTCCAAGAGTAATTGAAGCAGTATTGAATGAAAAAGTACCCGAAGGTTCACAAGAGGCGGAACCCCTAATGGTGCCGTGCCAGGGTATGCTCGATGGAATCATAGAGCGTAAGCAGTTAAAGCATTGTGTGGCTTGTTTATTCGATTTTCACGGTTTGTATTCTTTTCTTTACGGAAATTCCCACGATTAATATTTCTATTAACACGATAAAAAAAGACCTTCGTCAAAATGAAGCAAGGCTAAAGATAATTGGATGCTCTTTGCCTTGCGTATCTAATTAGAATGTATAATTCAAAAGTCTTTCTATATCTTTTGGGTCTCGAGAATCCTCATTTTGATGTTGAATCTTTGTTGTTGGATTGCATTCTAAGAGCTTTTCTCGAATTGGTAATGGTAAAAAACTCTTTACTTTAGAAAATGAATTTATTCAATGAAAATTAGAAGACAAGAATAGGGACAAGAACAAGAGAATAAGGATATAAAAAAGAAAAGAAGAAAGAGCACTAAGAATAATAACGACCGAAAGTGGATTATTATACAACAATTTCGTGTAGAAATATGAGAAAATCCTTTTATTTAGTTCCTCATTCCTTGCACTTAATTATATTCTAAATACCCACTTAGCTATCCTTAATATACGAAATGCTCATTCCAATTATTCTAAGATTAAGGTATCCTTATAACATAACAATATAACAATAACAGGTACAAATATGAAATCGAGGTAGTCCATTCTATGACAACTCTAAATAACTTACCCTCCATTTTAGTTCCTTTAGTAGGCTTCGTATTTCCGGCATTTTCAATAGCTTCTTTATTTCTTCATGTTCAAAAAAACAAGATTTTATAGATTCGATGGGGCAAAATCTTTTATATATATATTTCTCAATTCAAGACTTAGATAACAAAGCTATTCTATTTTTGAGAATATGATACAACAGGCGGCCCCGCCCCCCCGAACGGAAATAGCAGAAGTCTTGTGCATGTGCAAAGATGCTATATCGGTAAATGAATTCTAGTTTCTTTTTATAGACAAAGGCAAAGAAAGTCAAATAAAATGGATTTAGGTCATTCTTCTAATAAAAGAAATGAAGACGAGTCTAGTATGAGTTGTCGATCATAAAATATATGGATAGAACTTATAGCGGGGTCTCGAAAAACAAGCCTTCTGGGCTGTTATCCTTTTTTTAGGTTCATTAGGCACTGGTTGGAGCTTCCAGTTATCTTGGCAGAAATTGGATGTCAGTAATGCCTTCCTTAATGGTGAATTACAAGAAACGGTATACATGGTTCAACCACAAGGTTTTATTAATCAGTCCACTCCTCATTATGTCGCTTAAGGAAGTCTGTCTCTTTATGGTCTTAAACAAGCACCACGCGCATGGTTTCAACGTCTCAGCCATTTTTTATTGACTCTTGGTTTCCTTGGTTCCAATGCCGATTCCTCCTTATTCATTTACAAGAAATCTGGTTGTGTTATTTTCTTACTTGTTTATGTTGATGATGTTATAGTAACTGGCAGTGATAACCGACTTGTCTCTGGCTTGATCAGTCGACTATCTCAGGAGTTTAAACTACGTGATCTTGGTGATCTTCATTATGGCACTTGGGGCATTCAGGTGATTTCTCATAATGGTGGTCTAATCCTCTCACAACATAAGTATTTTCAGGATATTCTTCCACTTTCTTAATGGAATCCTGTAAGCCTTGTTCGACTCCACTCACCTCGGGTTTGGTCCTCTCCAAGTCCACGGGTTCTGCATTGTCTCCTGATGATAGTAACCTCTATAGACGGCTTTGTGGAAGTTTACAGTATGCCACCTTAACTCGTCCAGATCTCTCTTTTGCTGCCAACAAACTCTGTCAGTTCATGCACAGTCCCACCTCATAACATTTCAAGGCTCTTAAACGTGTTCTTCGGTTCTTAAAAGGTTCCATTCGAGATGGCTTGTTTATTGCTAAGGATCTTTTGACACGGTTAACTGCCTTCAGTGATGCGGATTTATCGGGTTGTCCTGATGATCGTCGATCCACTGGCGGTTACTAAATGGATTTGGGACATTGCTAGCTTGGCATTCTCGCAAGCAAAATACAATTGCTCGTTCTTCGACGGAATCTGAATTCAAAGCTGTTGCTGATGTGTGTGTTGAGCTTAAGTGGTTAAAGAGTTTATTAAATGAGTTGGGTGTACAGTTGGCTCGGCCTCCTCATACATATTTGGTGTGATAATGTTGGCGCTG